TTGTAGAAAAAAATCGTGCGGATAATTATTTTACCGATGTGCCGGATTAGTAATCAGTAAACCTCTCTCAACAAAACAACTTAAAAAAGCATTCTTCCTTAGAATTAAGTAGGGCGCAGGGCCAATAAAATGAATTTCATGTTCTCCTCTTGCATATGTATATATAATTCAACTAGAGAAAATCGAAAATCTTGCGTCTTTCGATATCTCCTAACAAGGACCCTTTTCTAGGAATCCCCGCTGTTAGATCGGATTCTAACGAATCCTTCGGGAATTTGTAAGCAGTTCTTTTCGTTTTTAATATCTAATATCTTTTTTAGATATTAGATATTAAAAACGAAATCCAAAGCTACGAACAACCGAAGAAGAAAAATAAGTAATAATAACGAAAATGGATTATCATACATATATTTCATGTAGACAGATGAATAGGCCCGTTTATTTAGTTCGGCATTCCTTGCACTTAGTATATAGACTCATTTAGTATACTTAGTATACTTATATACAATTCTATAAGTATACTTAATATACATTTATATACGAATTAGAATATGAATTCTAATTATTATAGGGTAGCTTTATACCAATAATAGGTACAAATATTCAATCGAGGTACTCTTTCTATGACAATTCTCAACAGCTTTCCCTCTATTTTTGTGCCTTTAGTGGGCCTAGTATTTCCGGCAATGGCAATGGCTTCGTTATTTCTTTATCTTGAAAAAAATAAGATTTTGTAAATCCGATCGGATCAGGGTCAAATTTCATCTATTTTTTTTTCAAGACTTAGTGATAGGGGATATCCATTTAGTCGAATAGTGTATAAGACTAAGAGGCGGCTTTCTCCGAACATAAACGCATAAGCGAAAGAGCTTTTATGCATGTGTAAACATGATATATCGGTAAATTGATTCTATCTTTTTTGAACAATAGGCGGTGATCCGAACTCATGTCTGCAATGAAACTCCATGTATCTATATGTCTGGACCGATCTACGGGGACTCATATGCGGGGGATGCTCTTATTTTATTATACCGAACCAATTCGATGAATTACTGCTAAGAGTTCACAGAGTTCACATCAAAATAGTACTAGTTGATGAGAGTTACTTCGGAAACACAAAAAGTAAACAAAAATGGATTTCGTTTGGTTATTCCCCAATTCCACTAAAATGCAACGGGAGCTAGTATGTATGAGTTGGCGATCAGAATATATATGGATAGACTTTATAGCGGGCTCTCGAAAAACAAGCAATTTCTGCTGGGCCTTTATCCTTTTTTTAGGTTCATTAGGATTCTTAGCGGTTGGAATTTCTAGTTATCTTGATAGGAATTTGCTATCTTTAGTCCCGTCGCAGCAAATAAACTTTTTTCCGCAGGGGATCGTTATGTCTTTCTACGGGATCGCGGGTCTCTTTATTAGTTCCTATTTGTGGTGCACAATTACATGGAATGTAGGTAGCGGTTATGATCGATTTGATACAAAAGAGGGAATAGTGTGTATTTTTCGTTGGGGATTTCCTGGAAAAAATCGCCGCATCTTTCTACGATTCCTTATGAAAGATATTCAGTCTATCAGAATAGAAGTTAAAGAGGGTATTTATGCTCGTCGTGTCCTTTATATAGAAAGCAGAGGCTTGGGAGCCATTCCCTTGAATCGTACTGATGAGAATTTGACTCCACGAGAAATGGAGCAAAAGGCTGCGGAATTGGCCTATTTCTTGCGTGTACCAATTGAAGGGTTTTGAAAATGAGTGGATTCTTCTTCGATTTCTGTATTTTTTCTAGCCTAGGTTCAAGGATTAACCGACGAATCACAACTAAAAAGGGAGACTCGATTTCTAGGCGCGATACCTTGTAATCGAACTGCTGCTTCATAGAAATATTTGATCGCCTAGAATCAACAAATGAGGTGGGTTCATTTGAGGTGGGTTCATTAACAATTCACAGCTGAAAAAATGACAAAAAAGAACGTACCCCTTCCCCTTAGATATCTTTCATCTATAGTATTTGTAGTATTTTTGCCCTGGTGGATCCATCTATCATTTAATAAAAGTCTGGAATCCTGGGTTACTAATTGGTGGAATACTAGGCAATCCGAAACCTTTTTGCAAGAAAAGACTATTTTAGAAAAATTCATAGAATTAGAGCAATTAGTCCGCTTGGACGAAATAATAAAGGAATTTCCGGAAAGGCGTCTAGAAAAGCTTCGTATAGCGCTCCAGAAAGAAACAATCCAATTAATCAAGATGCACGATGAGGATCATGTCCAGACGATTTTTCACTTCTCGACAAATGCAATCTGCTTCTTTATTCTAAGTGGTTATTCTATTTTGTGTAATGAAGAACTTTTTATTCTTAACTCTTGGGTTCAAGAATTCCTATATAATTTAAGCGACACAATAAAAGCCTTTTCGATTCTTTTCGTAACTGATTTATGTATCGGATTCCATTCGCCCCGCGGTTGGGAACTGCTGATTGGCTATGTCTACAAGGATTTTGGGTTTGCTCACAATGATAATGATATTATTCTATCTGTTCTTGTTTCCACTTTTCCAGTCGTTCTAGATACATTTTTAAAATATTGGCTTTTTTCTTATTTAAATCGTGTATCCCCGTCACTTGTAGTGATTTATCATTCAATGACTGAGTGAAATGAAAAGCGATTCAATAATCCAACTAGAATCTTTCTTTTTTTGTACATAAGCCAAGCATTCAAAGCCGTCCTTATCGTACTTTTTCTACCCACCCAGCGAATCCCTCCCGGATTCCAGAAATCCTATATTCCAGCAAAATGGTCAGTAAATAGCAGAATCGCGGATAGGGAACTAGAGTAGTGACCTACCTAATTTTATTGTAGAAATTTTCGGGATTAACGATCGGACCATGCAAATTAGAAATACCTTTTCTTCGTTAAAGGGAGAGATTACTCGATTCATTTCCGTATCCCTCATGATATATATAATCACTCGGGCATCCATTTCAAATGCATATCCCATTTTTGCGCAACAGGGTTTTGAAAATCCACGAGAAGCAACTGGTCGTATTGTATGCGCCAATTGCCATTTAGCTAATAAGCCCGTGGATATCGAGGTTCCACAGGCGGTCCTCCCTGATACTGTCTTTGAAGCAGTTGTTAGAATTCCTTATGATATGCAACTGAAACAAGTTCTTGCTAATGGTAAAAAGGGGGCTTTGAATGTGGGGGCCGTTCTTATTTTACCAGAGGGGTTTGAATTAGCCCCCCCCGACCGTATTTCGCCCGAGATGAACGAAAAGATAGGCAAGCTGTCGTTTCAGACCTATCGACCCACTAAAAAAAATATTCTTGTGATAGGGCCGGTTCCTGGTCAGAAATATAGTGAAATCACTTTTCCTATTCTTTCCCCGAACCCCGCGACTAATAAAGATGCTCACTTCTTAAAATACCCAATATACGTAGGTGGGAACAGGGGGAGGGGTCAGATTTATCCCGACGGGAACAAAAGTAACAATACGGTTTATAATGCTACAGCTACGGGTATAGTAAGCAAAATCATACGAAAAGAAAAGGGGGGATACGAAATAACCATAACGGATGTCTCGACTGGGCGTGAAGTGGTTGATATTATCCCGCCGGGACCAGAACTTCGTGTTTCAGAGGGCCAATCTATCAAACTTGATCAACCATTAACAAGTAATCCTAATGTAGGTGGGTTTGGTCAGGCAGATGCAGAAATAGTACTTCAAGATCCATTACGTGTCCAAGGCCTTTTGTTCTTTTTGGCATCTGTTGTTTTGGCACAAATCTTTTTGGTTCTTAAAAAGAAACAGTTTGAGAAGGTTCAATTGTCCGAAATGAATTTCTAGAGCCGCGGATTTATCAACATCAAGTTTGCAAAAAGAACCTAATTATTCTTGGCAATTATGTTATGTCGGAGCAAAAAACTTACGAAAAGTCTTTTGCGTATTTCTAGTTTTTTCTACCGGATGTCGGGAATTTATTGTACTGCACTCCTAAATCATAGGATATATATTGCGAAGAAGGCGATTTGGCTTTCCCCTTCTTTGTTTTTTCAATACAAATTCGAGACTGTCACTATTATTAGATTGAAATATCAGAGAATGTGTCAATAGTTTTCGAGTCTATTAGAATAGAATCAAATTCGACTAGAGTTAGGTGCTAAAGAGAAGATAAGGAAGCGGAGAATATAGAATAAAAAGAAAGGGAGGATAAATGAGGGGAACAAGGGATTCTAAAAGGGATTATTCGTCGTACTAGTCTTCGACACCCGAAAGGGATGTGGTAAATTCCCTTTCGGGTGTCGAAGTAATAAGGGTTCTTAATTCCATTCATCAAGGATTCCTACTCGTAGTTTAGAATTTTCCGGGTTTATCAGAACTCTTTTTTGGATTTCGATTAAGTAGTGGTAAAAAAAAAAAAGAAATAGAAGTCATTGAGCAAATCAAACTTCTTCCATGAATTTCGCAACCAAAACAATTTGAATTGATGAGACACTAAAATACTAAAATAAATAGAATAAAGTTATATTAGTATAGAAAGGATTTGGATGATATCTGATCGACAGAAATCTATATATAGATGTATTGTGATTCTGTGATCCAGGAAAAAGAAATTGAGTGATTGCTTACTTTTTTGTAACTTTGAAAGTATCGATAGCGACTATCGGGGAACAGATGTTCTGAATCACTGAAGCAAGTTAATCAAAAAAAATAATCAGAAATAAGAAAAAAAAATGAAATGGATTTTTTTGAGGCATCGGAAAAAGTGATCCATTTTTTCCATTTATACGAGCAAAACAAAATCTTATGCTTATTAAGAACTCAAGGGGCCCTACCCCTCGAATCAGACAAAGACGGGAGCTGCAGGGTACCTTGAGTTCTTACGCTTTTATGTCTATAACGCAGTTCATTCGCTTACTACAAGGACGAACCTAATCCGGAATATGAACCATAAAAGAAAATGCCTATTAAACCGATCACAGGAATACCAGCTACAGTACC